AATGTCACTCGATCATTATCAAACTGACTGCCCTCTTTTTCTGTCCGAGAGGATAGAGTGCCTTCTCCTTCGAATACTTCTAATAGGCCACGAACTAGAGCAGAATCAGTCTCAACCAAATAAGAAGTGATCCCATTTTTTTCATCGGGTCCGGGTAGAGACCAAAGATCATGAGCGACCGATCCGGCAGAACAACTCAAAAGATAAAGAAGTCTCGTTAATCTCTTCATGCTCGTGGCAAGCTCGAAGTACCAGTTGTACAAATCAGAACTAGGGAATCTCTTCTTCAGATAGATAGATATAGGATCTAGGGAGCCATTCCTTAGAAGTACATTTTGTGCAACAGCCCTTCCTATCTGATAGAAAAGGATCCCATGATCCTGAACCGGTCTTACCTTGGCTCGCAAATTCCAAGTTTGTCTATGAAGAGCAGATAGAATTGTATGAGTGTCTAGAGTGGATTTCTTCTGTGCAATACTAATGGATAGGGCCTCATTGGTAAGTGCTACAAGATCTCGTACACTGGAACCCATGGTTAGGGACCCGAATCCATTAGGATGGGACAGTTTCTTTTCCAAGTGAAATCCCCTAGTATAGGAAAGAGTGAAAAAGTGCTTTCGTTGTTGTGGAATAAGAAGCCTTCGTAGCTTAAGGCATGTATTTAATTTATTCGGAGCTATTAGAGCGGGATCCACTTTTTGGGGAATATGAGTCGAAGCAATAACAAGGATATTGCTAGTGGAGCATCTTTCACAATCCCTGGAGAGAGAGTTCACTAATAGACCGAGGGATAATTCATTCGACCCACGCACAGACAGATCATGAATGTTTGGAATCCATAGTATGCAAGGGGACATTGCTTTTGCTAATTCGAATGGAAGGCGGATACGAAAACGAAATCCAAATTCCTCTAGTAGGAGTCTCCACCTCGCCGTAGTTAGCTCATTTAGCAGCTCTATATCATCGATATCAAGGTCATCATCGCTATCGCTATCGCTAGCGGCACTCTCATCACTATCAATAGCGGCACTATCATCACTATCAATAGCGGCACTAGCATCACTCTCATCATTATCAAAATCAAACTCAAAATCAAGATCACGATCGTCATTATCATAAGGATCGATCTTAGGAACAATGTCATCCAGGAACTTGTTCGGAACTACCGTAATGAAAGGAACATAGGAGTTTGTCGCGAGGGATTTGACCAAATAGGATCGTCCAGTTCCTATCGAACCTATCACTAAAATACCCCTAGAGGGGGATAGGGCTAAGCGGAGCGAAAAGGGTTTTCCATCAGATCGGAACGAGGTTTGTGAATAAGTGATTGTCTGAAAATGAGCAAGGAATATCCGTCTTTCGGCTAAACAGGATCTATTGAACTCATAATTCATTAGATCCTTTTGATGAATGTCAACTACGTATCGTAAGTAAATTGATCCCGGTTGTTCAACCATTTGATAACTAGAGTCATTCTTTGATAAACCATCACTATGAGTCAGACTCAATAGCATTTGATCCATCCTTTTTTCTGTCGTTAAGGTGGAGAACTGAACCAAGAATTCTCTTTCGTCATCCTCAATCAAATCACTGTTCGCGACCCAGGATTCTATTTGATCATCAATCCACTCAACGTTCACTAGCAATGAATGGAGCTCTTTACTTGTACGACTGAGATGTCTCGTATTTCTCGAAAAAGTGATTCGATTGATGGGATTTGGTATGATCCTTAGGAAATCCATGATACCGATGAGATTGCTATTCCAAAATTTCTTCTTATTAAAAGCAGAACCCCATATTGCTTCGAGAAAATAGACGAATTGTTCCAGAGCAACTAGAAAGAGATTCTTTAACCAGAAAGAATTTCGCTCAGATGGAGGATACCTATCCAGAAGTTTTCGCAACTCAATCATGTATGATGGAATCATCAAAGATTTGATCTTTTTGAAATCCGTCTGTAACTCACTAGAGGCTCGGGAAACAAAGAGAAGATGGGTATTAACGAGATATCCAGCAACAAGAAGAAGGAAAAGGATGAGGAACTCCCGAGCATTTGATGATCTCAGCCATAGGGGTGACTCATTCTCAGTATTTCGATGAATGATTTCTGCGGACCGAAGAAGCATCCGGCCCCAACGACTCGAAATCGCACCGAAATTCCATTTTGCAAAAAGAGTCAACCACAATTTTGTCTGAAGACTCCACCATGATGTCTCCAGAATACCCTGAAAAAGATAGATGTGACTGCGCAATAGGTTTGAAAAAGGATCGAAAAGGGTGAATTTGAGATACTTGAACCCTGTCAAAGTAAAGAACCACGGTATATAGGGTTGGAACAGAGTCCATTGTGCGAGAGCACGCTCTCGTTGACGGGTGCTATCATCCATCTCCCTAACGCAAAGACTCCGTTTTTTCCTCTTTTTGGATTTCTCAGCCCAAATCAAACCCATGTTTGAATTGAAATTGAGATACTGCTTCCCTTCGGAATCAGATAGATTCATATCTGAAAGAGGTGGACAATCCGTTCTTTCAAAATGGACTATTTGTCCCTCTGTTAGAGGTGTTCCAGAAATGTCTGCGATCGAATAAATAGCTCTACCAACGAATGGATCGGATCGCATGAAAGATTTGTACAAGTTATCCGTTTCGTCACCACTTTGTGGCAAATCCTTAGGTATGAATATCTTCGATACCTGTGACTCGATTGGTGAAATCCTATCTCGCTCCAAAAAAACATGTTTTTTTTTACCGACGCACAAAGAAAATCTTTGGTTGCGAATGAACAAGATATTGAGGAATTGTCCATACGTAAGATCAGAATTCTTGAGAAGGGCCTTTTCTACAGAAAAAGGGAATTTTTTGTTCCAATCGAACCAGAAGGTATGTGGATTATTCAAGAATCGAAGTCGATTTGCTTTAGAAAAAGAAGATATCAATGAACTTCGATGAAATGGTTTCACGGGATTCAGCCAATTGTCTCGATCGTGGGATATCATTGAGAAATAGGAATCCGTGTTATCAAAATTGTTCCTGCAATTCTTTCGAGTCGAGAATGAGTCAATCATCCATTTTGTCTTATTGAACAAAAAGGGTGATAGTGTGCCTCCATTGATCGAGAATTTCGATTGTTTGGAAGGATCATGATCATCCAATAAGAAGGGTTTCCATTGATTTTTAGTAAAAGGAACGATTGGAACACCTATTGATTCTGGATTGCAGAGTGGATCATTCGGCCCTTTCAATTCATAGATATAGATGGGGATCTCAGACCCAGGAATGGGGGGACTTCCGATACTCAAAAAGAAAAAAGGAAGTGACTTCGACCAAAAGGACAAAAAGAGAAGTGACTTCGACCAAAAGAAGAGAAGTGACTTCGACCAAAAGGGAAGTGAATTCGACAAAAATAAAGATGCCTTCCCCAAAAGGAAACTAGGGGGCTTCTTCAAAAAGGGATGGGACTTCGACAGGTTGACCAGAAACTCGGCCCAATCCATCCAACAATCAATCCAATATTGAGTCGGATTCATACGGAATCGATTCAGATGACTCCCGAAGCGATTCAGATGACTCCCGAAGTGATTCAGATGACTCCCGAAGCGATTCAGATGACTCCCGAAGCGATTCAGATGACTACGGAAGCGATTCAGATGACTACGGAAGCGATTCAGATGACTACGGAAGCGATTCAGATGACTACGGAAGCGATTCAGATGACTAGGGAAGCGATTCAGATGACTACGGAAGCGATTCAGATGACTAGGGAAGCGATTCAGATGACTACGGAAGCGATTCAGATGACTACGGAAGCGATTCAGAGAAATACGGAATCGATCTCGATTCAGAGAAATACGGAATCGATCTCGATTCAGAGAAATACGGAATCGATTCAGATGAATACGGAATCGATTCAGATGAATACGGAATCGATAGCGAGATCGATGAATACGTAAGCGATCGCGATGATGATGATATCGATCGAACACTACTTGAAATTGAAAACGCCTCTTCGCCTCAGAAATCAAATGTTCCTGGAAATTTTGGGTCCATTTGTATCTATATGCATTAGGATCCCGATTCATGGATCTCTCGGTTCGAGAACTAAGAGGGTCCGACCCTTTCTTCTGACTCTTTTTCAAATTCGAGAGATGTTGGTTGATCGTAGATTTCATTCTCGTTCTATGATTCCGAGTCTCATTTCCTATTGAATCCCCTTTCATTCCATATTCGAAGTTGCGATTGGATCGATTCATTACCATGAAAAAGAATCGATTTGATACATTTCTTATGGACCCATAGGTCCTAGAGTGGATTTGAATCAGATTTCGGATCAATCTAGATGGATTGACTGGCGCCATTATGTTGTTACTAGCCACTTTTTTGGATTTTGGATCTTCAGAAAAAATAGGAGGTACAACCAATAAAGATTTCTTTTTCGATTCATCGCCGGAGTGAAATCCCTCAGAAAAAGGAAAAAATACCCTCTCATAATCAGACACCAGATCCGGCTCGGTGATTGAGAGAATGAGTCGATCTGCCATTTTTGAAAATCTCTCTTCGGATTCAAAATCGTGGTCTAACGTGTACCCCACCCTGTTCCGGTCATGGAATAGATGAAAGAAATCCAAAAATGGATTTTGGGTCAAGAATGAAATCTTATTGGAACTGTCCAGATCCGGTTCATCCTTCGGAACCATAGCACATCCCGGATCTGATGAAATAGGATGAATTGCGATGGTCTTTTGTAAATACGGAATGATCTTGAATAGATCCACTATTTCTTTCTTTTCCGATCGCCTGGAAGGGACAAAAGAAACATCGTGTTGTTTCTTCAACAATTTAGGATCGGACCTCTCAGTAGGATTCGAATCTAGAGGAAGGTCTGACCATCGGTCCGAGAAAAAAGAACGAATTGATCTTGTAGAATTCCCAAGAAATTCTTCGATTTCTTCCGGAAGCGGATGACGAACCATCTGCTTCTCACGTTCCGCGAATCGCTGGGACATTGAGGAATCTCCAGAAAGGCTTTTCGGGAATCGGTCGGATTCTATCTCGGTTCCTTCCGTTTGAAGAAAGGAAGGATCCCAATCCAAAAGAATCGATCTTTCTTTGAGTTGTTGAATCTCTCTTTGATTGATCAATGTGTGAGATTCCGAATCCCGATTCCTAATGGAATCGAAAGCCTCTCTGGATTGATCCGAAGATCCTTTCAATTGGCTAGAATCCCCTACTTGAAAGAAACTAGATCTTGGGGAATCAGAGTGAATATTTGACGATACATTCCAGACCTTGCTAAAAAAACCATCCTTGTTTCCCAACCACCCATTGTCTAACCAAATCCAATTCTCTCTCGATACCTTCCTCAAAAAATCCGATCCCTGTTGTTTGAAGAAACCTTCCCCTTCGATTGGTCTTTTTTCACGAAAAGCAGGCATGAGATAACAAATCCAGTGTTTCACTAAGATTTCGAATAGCTGTCCCGAATTCAAGTTGATTCTGTTTCGCTTCTTCCTCGGAGAAAGGCCATCAAACCTGTCCCAATCGTGGTCCCTGCCGATCGAATCATCCGTCGTATAGGATACAAAAAGAAACTCCAGATATTGGAGATCTTTCTCTTTGAATGAGATCTCAATTCCAGCTACGGTTTCTTTCGATATCTTCCAACTCGAATCCCTATTTGTTCCGATCCAGTTCCTCCACCACCGCGAACCCCAGTTCGAGTCAGACATGATACACTTTTGAGTTATTGGGAGAACCCAAGGAATCCCTTTCGGATCCATGGAACAACTCTCAGAGATCTTTTTCCCTTTTGGAAGATCCAGAAGCGAAACAACCAACCTATGGGACGACCGAAACACTGTATCATTTCTGGGTCCAATGGAATTCATAGGGAGAGGAAGAAGCCCCCTCAAATAGAGATTTTTTCTTTCGACCATAGTTTGATGGTGCATACGAGATAGAACGACCGCTACTAGAATCAGGACTACACCCTTAACCAGTACTGCAACTTTGCTCGTGAAAGATCGGTTGCTTGGTGAACCCGAAAGCAGGCTACTCCAAATTCGGGGGTCAAAAAGTTTCAGAAAACGTTCTTGGTGGAAAAAAAGGTAAGTGAAAGATCCCACTAAATCGAATTGGGTCCATGAATCTAACAAATAGCCAAAATTCTGACTTTCTCTCAATATCTCTCTCAATTCGAAGATCCACAATTGGACTTCATAGCCTCTCCGCGGTTTTGTTGTCATAGTTAATAGTTATGAGTTCTGTAGGGTTGAAACGGATTTATTCACGATGTATGATGATCCAAGCATCCATGGCTGAATGGTTAAAGCGCCCAACTCATAATTGGCGAATTCGTAGGTTCAATTCCTACTGGATGCACACCAATGGGAGAAGTTCAGTCTCTTGGAACTGGCTCTGTCTCATCATCATCAGAGAAATGAATCAATCGTCTTTTTATTCTTCTATATATATATACTCGATTCGACGGGTTTTCTGGTTTTCCGAATTCTTTCGATCTTCTATTTCTTCTATTTCTATAGAGTTCGATTTCGATAGAGTTTTCTAGGAGATTCGGTCGATTCGGTCGATTCGAATTCGAATCGTACTAGAGAACGAATTGGTGTGGTATATTCATACTATAACATCGGAACCGTAAGAACTCGAATTCTTATCAATACTGGAACTCATAGGAAAGAAAGTAGATTTATGACTAAAAGCAAATCGAACTATAGACGAGTTACAGAAAAAAGTGTTAGGCTATTGGTGGGGACGAATCAATATACTTCTAATGTCGAAGCAGGATTAACTAGGACAGAAATCAAGCATTGGGTCGAACTCTTCTTTGGGGTTAAGGTCAGAGCGATCAATAGTCATCGGCTCCCGGGAAAGGCTCGAAGACTGGGCCCTATTCGGGGACATACAAGGCATTACAGACGTATGATCATTACGCTTCAACCGGGTTATTCTATTCCACTCCTTTTGCAGAAAGAAAAGAGCTTCAATCAAAATACTGAATAACACGGCGAGACATTTATACAAAACTTCTAGCCCGAGCACACGCAATGGGGCCACAGACAGGCGAGGGAAATCCAATCCACGAAAGAATTTGATCTCTGGACAGCATCATTCTGGGAAAGGGAGGAATGCCAGAGGAATCATTACCGCAAGGCATCGAGGGGGAGGTCATAAGCGTCTCTACCGTAAAATCGATTTTCGACGGAATCAAAAAGAAATATCTGCGAGAATCGTAACCATAGAATACGACCCGAATCGAAATGCACACATTTG